ATAGATGAGGATAAACTGGTGACCTCGGATATTAATGAAATCTATAGAAGAATTATCTATCGGAATAATACTCTTACAGATCTATTAACAACAAGTATAGCTACGCCAGAAGAATTAATAATATCTCAGGAAAAATTGCTACAAGAAGCAGTGGATGCACTTCTTGATAATGGAATCTGCGGACAACCAATGAGGGATGATCATAATAGAGTTTACAAGTCGCTTTCAGATGTAATTGAAGGCAAAGAAGGAAGAGTTCGCGAGACTCTGCTTGGTAAACGCGTCGATTATTCAGGGCGGTCAGTGATTGTCGTGGGCCCTTCACTTTCATTACATCGATGTGGATTGCCTCGCGAAATAGCAATAGAACTTTTCCAGGCATTTGTAATTCGTGACCTAATTAGAAAACATCTTGCTTCGAACATCGGAGTTGCTAAGAGTCTAATTCGTAAAAAAAAACCGATTGTATGGGAAATACTTCAAGAAATTCTGGATGACCATCCTGTATTGCTGAATAGAGCGCCTACTCTGCATAGATTAGGCATACAGGCATTCCTCCCCATTTTAGTAGAAGGGCGCGCTATTTGTTTACACCCATTAGTTTGTAAGGGCTTCAATGCGGACTTTGACGGGGATCAAATGGCTGTTCATGTGCCTTTATCTTTGGAGGCTCAAGCAGAGGCACGTTTACTTATGTTTTCTCATATGAATCTTTTGTCTCCAACTATTGGAGATCCCATTTCTGCACCAACTCAAGATATGCTTAGTGGACTCTATGTCTTAACGAGTGGAAATCGTCGGGGTATTTGTGTAAATAGGTATAATCCGTGTAATGGTAGAAACTATCAAAATGAAGATAATAACTATAAGTATACAAAAAAAAAAGAACCGTTTTTTTGTAATGCCTATGATGCAATTGGAGCTTTTCGGCAAAAACGAATCAATTTAGGTAGTCCTTTGTGGCTGCGGTGGCGACTAGATCAACGCGTTATTGCTGCAAGAGAAGCTCCCATTGAAATTCACTATGAATCTTTGGGGACCTATTATGAGATTTATGGACACTATCTAATAGTAAGAAGTATAAAAAAAGAAATTCTTTATATATATATTAGAACCACTCTTGGGCATATTTCTCTTTATCGAGAAATAGAAGAAGCCATACAGGGGTTTTGGCAGGGCTGTTGTAATTCTATGCTACCAGCGGGAATTCGAGTCTCGCCGGGTTAACTAGGACTATAAAATTGCGGAATTTCTACGTGAATCAAGATCTAGAAAAGGAAGTTGTCCAATCACTGACTCAAACCCATTGTCAAATTCTACTCAGCGCAATATGGAGGTACTGATGGCAGAACGGCCCACTCAGGTCTTTCACAATAAAGTGATAGACGGAACTGCCATGAAACGACTTATTAGTCGATTTATTGATCACTATGGAATAGGATATACATCACATATCCTGGATCAAGTAAAGACTCTGGGTTTCCGACAAGCTACCGCCGCATCCATTTCATTAGGAATTGATGATCTTTTAACAATACCTTCTAAAAGATGGCTAGTTCAAGACGCTGAACAACAAAGTTTTATTTTGGAAAAACACCATCATTATGGGAATGTACACGCGGTAGAAAAATTACGTCAATCGATCGAGATCTGGTATGCCACAAGTGAATATTTGCGACAAGAAATGAATCCTAATTTTCGGATGACCGATCCTTTTAATCCAGTCCATATAATGTCTTTTTCGGGAGCCAGAGGAAATGCATCTCAGGTACATCAATTAGTAGGTATGAGAGGATTAATGTCGGATCCCCAAGGTCAAATGATTGATTTACCCATTCAAAGCAATTTACGCGAAGGACTCTCTTTAACAGAATATATTATTTCTTGCTACGGAGCCCGTAAAGGAGTTGTGGATACCGCTATCCGAACATCAGATGCAGGATACCTCACGCGCAGACTTGTTGAAGTAGTTCAACACATTGTTGTACGTCGAACAGATTGTGGCACCGTACGAGGTATTTCTGTAAGTCCTCGAAATGGAATGATGACCGACAGGATTTTTATCCAAACATTAATTGGGCGTGTATTAGCGGATCATATATATATAGGTTCGCGATGCATTGCTACTAGAAATCAAGATATTGGGGTTGGACTTGTTAATAGATTCATAACTTTTAGAGCACAACCAATCTCTATTCGAACCCCCTTTACTTGTAGGAGTACATCTTGGATTTGTCAACTATGCTATGGCCGAAGCCCAGCTCACGACGACCTGGTCGAATTGGGAGAAGCTGTAGGTATTATTGCAGGTCAATCTATTGGAGAACCAGGTACTCAATTAACATTAAGAACTTTTCATACCGGCGGAGTATTCACAGGGGGTACTGCAGAACATGTCCGAGCCCCTTCTAATGGAAAAATAAAATTCAATGAGGATTTGGTTCATCCGACACGTACACGTCATGGACATCCTGCTTTTCTATGTTCTAGAGACTTGTATGTAACTATTGAAAGTGAAGATATTATACACAATGTGTGTATTCCGCCCAAAAGTTTTCTTTTAGTTCAAAACGATCAATATGTAGAATCAGAACAAGTCATTGCTGAGATTCGCGCGAGAACATCCACTTTGAATTTGAAAGAGAAGGTTCGAAAACATATTTATTCTGACTCAGAAGGCGAAATGCACTGGAATACCGATGTGTACCATGCACCTGAATTTACATATGGTAATATTCATCTCTTACCAAAAACAAGTCATTTATGGATATTATTAGGGGAGCCCTGGAGATCCAGTCCGGGCCCCTGTTCGATCCACAAGGATCAAGATCAAATGAACGCTTATTCTCTTTCTGTTAAGCGAAGATATATTTCTAACCCCTCAGTAACTAATAATCAAGTAAGACACAAATTTTTTAGTTCGTATTTTTCTGGTAAAAATCAAAAAGGAGATAGGATTCCTGATTATTCAGAACTTAATCGAATGACATGTACCGGTCGTTGTAATCTCAGAAATCCGGCCGTTCTCGAGGGGAATTCGGATTTATTGGCAAAGAGGCGAAGAAATAGAGTCATCATCCCACTCGAATCGATTCAAGAGGGCGAGAACCAATTAATACCTTCTTCTGGTATCTCAATTGAAATCCCCCGAAATGGTATTCTCCGTAGAAATAGTATTCTTGCTTATTTCGACGATCCTCGATATATAAGAAAGAGCTCGGGACTTACTAAATATGAGACTAGAGAACTGAATTCAATCGTTAATGAAGAGGAGTTGATTGAGTATCGAGGAGTCAAGGTATTTTGGCCAAAATACCAAAAGGAAGTAAATCCGTTTTTTTTTATTCCCGTGGAAGTCCACATTTTGGCCGAATCTTGTTCCATAATGGTACGGCACAATAGTATTATTGGGATAGATACACAAATCACTTTAAATAGAAGAAGTCGGGTAGGTGGATTGGTCCGAGTGAAGAAAAAAGCAGAAAAAATGAAACTAATAATCTTTTCTGGAGATATCCATTTTCCTGGAAAGACAAACAAGGCATTCCGATTGATACCACCAGGAGGGGGAAAACAAAATTCCAAAGAATACAAAAAATTGAAAAATTGGCTCTATATCCAACGAATGAAACTTTCCAGGTATGAAAAAAAATATTTTGTTTTGGTTCAACCTGTAGTCCCATATAAAAAAACGGATGGTATAAATTTAGGAAGACTTTTCCCACCGGATCTCTTGCAAGAAAGTGATAATCTACAACTTCGAGTTGTCAACTATATCCTTTATTACGACCCAATTCTTGAAATTTGGGACACAAGTATTCAATTAGTTCGGACTTGTTTAGTGTTGAATTGGGACCAAGACAAAAAGATCGAAAAGGCCTGTGCTTCCTTTGTTGAAATAAGGACAAATGGTTTAATTAGAGATTTTCTAAGAATCGACTTAGCGAAGTCACCCATTTTGTATACCGGAAAAAGAAATGATCTGTCGGGTTCAGGATTAATCTCTGAGAATGGATCAGATCGCGCTAATGTCAATCCGTTTTCTTCCATTTATTCCTATTCCAAGGCAAGGATTCAAGAATCCCTTAATCCAAATCAAGGAACTATTCATACGTTATTGAATCGAAATAAGGAATCTCAATCTTTGATAATTTTGTCATCATCCAATTGTTCTCGAACAGGCCCATTCAACGATGTAAAATCTCCCAATGTGATAAAAGAATCAATCAAAGAGGACCCCCTAATTCCAATTAGGAATCCGTTGGGCCCCTTAGGAACAGGCTTTCCATTTTATAATTTTGATTTATTTTCCGATTTAATAACCCATAATCAAATCTTGGTAACTAACTATTTGCAACTTGACAATTTAAAACAGATTTTTCAAATACTTAAATATTATTTACTGGATGAAAAAGGTAAAATTTATAATCCCTATTCGTGCAGTAACATCATTTTGAATCCATTCAATTTGAATTGGTATTTTCTGCATTACAATTGTTGTGAAGAGACATATACAATCGTTAGTCTTGGGCAGTTTCTTTGTGAAAATGTATGTATAGCCAAAAAAGGACCGCATTTAAAATCGGGTCAAGTTCTAATTCTTCAAGTTGACTCTGTGGTAATACGATCAGCTAAGCCTTATTTGGCTACTCCAGGAGCAACTGTTCATGGACATTATGGGGAAATCCTTTACGAAGGAGATACATTAGTTACATTTATATATGAAAAATCAAGATCTGGTGATATAACGCAAGGTCTTCCAAAAGTGGAACAGGTGTTAGAAGTGCGTTCGATTGATTCAATATCGATGAATCTCGAAAAGAGGATTGAGACTTGGAACAAATGTATAACAAGAATTCTTGGAATTCCTTGGGCATTCCTGATTGGTGCTGAGCTAACTATAGTGCAAAGCCGTATCTCTTTGGTTAATAAGGTTCAAAAGGTTTATCGATCCCAAGGGGTGCAGATACATAATAGGCATATAGAAATTATTGTACGTC